CTGTTCATGTACAATATGATCGGAGCTGATCATAGATCATAGAAAAAAGTCTCTTCAAACAAACCCGCCTATCCTCATACTAGGGTATGGGATTTTTCGTTTAGGGGGTGGTTGGAACAAAGACACATTAGATTAGGTTGTGAATTCCAATGTGGCAGATAAGGGTATATATCCTTCTGCACGGTCCAATCAATAGTTCAAGTCACACACTCCCATAATCCATTTTTTCGTCGTAGAATTCCCCTCAACTATAGAGTATAATATTCGTTATTTGACACGACTAGTGAAGGGAAATATCCAAAGATATGTCTTATTCTTTTCAAGAATCCATATTTCTAGCAATGAAATACTATTATTACTCCTCAAATGAGAAATACAAATATTGAATTAAAAATTGGATGGTATAGATTCTCTATAAAGGACCCGAAATACCTTGCTTACGTATCATTAGAAAATGCATTAACATAAATACGGCAGTAAGAAGAGGTAATACAAAAGTGTGTAAACTATAAAAACGAGTCAAAGTGGATTGTCCTACACTAGCACTTCCCCGTAATAACTCTACTAAAGGAGATCCTATTACAGGAATAGCTTCCGGTACACCTGTTACAATTTTGACTGCCCAATAACCGATTTGGTCCCAAGGTAAGGAATAACCAGTTACCCCAAAAGATGCGGTCAATACAGCCAGAACCACACCAGTAACCCAAGTTAATTCGCGAGGTTTTTTAAAACCCCCAGTGAGATACACACGAAATACATGGAGGATCATCATTAGGACCATCATACTTGCGGACCACCGATGAACTGATCGGATTAACCAACCAAAATTAACTTCAGTCATTATATATTGAACAGAAGCAAAAGCCTCAGTAACAGTGGGACGGTAGTAAAAAGTCATAGCAAACCCTGTAGCTACTTGTACTAAAAAACAAGTAAGTGTAATTCCTCCTAGACAATAAAATATATTGACATGAGGGGGAACATATTTACTGGTTATATCATCTGCAATCGCCTGAATCTCGAGACGTTCTTCGAACCAATCATAGACTTTATTGAGATAGGTAAACGAATAGTACTCCCCCTCAGAGAACCGTATCTGAAAATTTCATCTCGTACAGCTCAAACAAAAAACCAAAGTATTGTTTTACTTGGAAGGGCGATGGATTTGAAACTTTGTAACCAACCCCCCCTTTTTTTCACGTCTATGAGGAGACGAGTTATTATTTGTGGTTATAATGCTAAAATATCAAGTCGGCTCATTGATCGTTACTGGCCTGTTGAATCTTCTATTTTCCTATTCACCGCTTCTTTTCTGTGAGTTGTGCTTTTCGTTGTGTCTACTCTAGGTTTACTCTTCTTTTTTTGATAGGAATTCTCTTGTTAAGAACCTATTAATCGATTGAAACCTCAGATTCATACTAAGAACCACGATGATTAATTAAAAGTATAAAATAAGTCCAAAGATTCTATGAGTAAGAATCATTAGATGATCATTTATTCAACGAATAGATATAATAACTCAAAATAAAAAGAGAGTTTTATCCTTTGATCAAAATCATCAATCAATCAATAAGGGAAATCTCTTGAAAAAGAAGAAAAAACCCTTTTGATTTAGAACTTATAACACCCTTTATTTTTTAGCCCGGTGGCGGGGTCTGAATAGTAAGTAGGAATCATAGTTATTGATTGGGATTTATTTCATATATTCCGTGCTCCAGATACTAGAATAAATATCTGACGATGAAAAACCATCTCTATAAAGATGACAGACTCCTTCTCTGTACTACCAATAGGATCAATTAGAACAAGTCACACACTCATATTCCGGAAATACAGAAAAAAACGAAATTCCACGATCGAACTACCAATAAAGAGATAATGGGATAAAAATACGAAACCAAAATACTTGACTTTGTATTCGTATTAATAATCTAAGAATTGACCCTTTCTTGTAAGAATCTAATTCATTGAAATTCCATCCAGTAAAACGGAAGAATTATAAATTTCTAAAATAATAGATAGGAATACTGCAAATAGAGCCATTGCAACACCCATCAAAGGAGTGGTTCCCCATCCAGGAGCTACTTTACCATATTCTGAATTCAATGGTTTTAATAAACTACCTACAGCAGTTTGTCTTGGTCCCGATCTAGAACCGCCCTCGACGCTTTGTGTAGCCATAAATCCCCTTCTTTTTTATTCATTGAGATCTGTTGACTTTGTATACCATTCCGTTGTAAATAAACGATCTTATCATAGATCCATAGAGCCGTGGTAGTCTTTGAAGTTATATAATAATGGAAACAGCAACCCTAGTCGCCATCTCTATATCTGGTTTACTTGTAAGTTTTACTGGGTATGCCTTATATACTTCTTTTGGGCAACCCTCTCAACAATTAAGAGATCCATTCGAAGAACACGGGGACTAGTTGAAGTAATGAGCCTCCCAACATAACATTGAACATTGGGGGGCTCATTATTTCAATTAATAGGATGAAAAATCATTTCATCTTTTTAGTTGGAACTTTCGGCGGTTCTCGAAAAAAGATAGCGAAAAAAATTATCCCTAGAGTCGAGACTAAGAGGAATGTATAAACCAATGCTTCCATAAAATTGATCATGCTTTACAATTATAGCTTCCATACCTGTTTGTTGTGGATTATCCTCTGGATAAAGAAATACGACCAAGAGTCAATGAAAAGATTAAAGAAAAGATGCCAATTTAGATTTCCACATTAATCTATTCTATATCAACTAAAAAAAGATAAGAGAGAAATCTTGTATTAGACTACCTGTCTTCTTGTCGTTGGATCTCCAAGTTTTTGGAATGCTCCAAATTCCACTTGAGCATCCAAATCCGGGTCAATACCAGCAAAAACATCCCTAAACAAGGTTCTAGCACCATGCCAAATGTGTCCGAAGAAGAAGAGCAGAGCAAACGATGCATGCCCAAAAGTAAACCAACCCCTTGGACTGCTACGAAAAACACCATCTGATTTCAAAGTAGCACGATCTAATTCAAAAATTTCACCTAATTGAGCACGTCTCGCATATTTTTTCACAGTCGCAGGATCACTATAACTCACTCCATTAAGTTCGCCACCATAGAACTCAACAGTTACACCGACTTGTTCGACACTATACTTCGATTCTGCCCTTCTAAAGGGAACATCGGCCCTAACAATTCCGTCTCCGTCTACCAAAACAACCGGAAATGTTTCAAAAAAAGTAGGCATACGGCGTACAAAAAGTTCACGCCCTTCTTTATCTCTAAAAATAGGATGCCCTAACCAACCTACAGCTATTCCATCCCCGTTGTCCATTGATCCTGCTCTGAACAACCCCCCTTTTGCCGGATTATTCCCGATGTAATCATAAAAAGCTAATTTTTCGGGAATTTTAGACCAAGCTTCTGATAAACTTTGATTTTCAGCTAATCCAGCGCCAACTCTTCGATATATTTCTTGCTGGAAATATCCCTGATCCCATTGATACCGGGTGGGACCAAATAATTCGATAGGGGTAGTTGCTGAACCATACCACATAGTTCCCGCAACAACAAAAGCGGCAAAAAAGACAGCAGCGATACTACTGGAAAGCACGGTTTCAATATTTCCCATCCGTAATCCTTTATACAGACGTTGGGGTGGACGGACACTAAGATGAAATAGGCCTGCTAATATGCCTAAAGTGCCCGCTGCAATATGATGAGAAGCTATTCCTCCCGGAATAAAAGGATCAAAACCTTCTACCCCCCACGCTGGATTTACAGGTTGTACCTTTCCGGTTAGTCCATAAGGATCGGACACCCATATTCCAGGACCGTACAATCCTGTTACATGAAATGCGCCAAAACCAAAACAAGCCAACCCTGAAAGAAATAAATGAATTCCAAAAATCTTGGGCAAATCCAAAGAGGGTTTTCCTGTACGTTCATCGCAAAATATTTCTAAATCCCAATACACCCAATGCCAGATAGCCGCTAAGAAGCACAACCCAGAAAACACAATATGTGCGCCAGCCACACCTTCGTAACTCCAAATACCCGGATTCGTTATAGTTCCCCCTGTAATACTCCAACCGCCCCATGAATTGGTTATTCCTAAACGAGTCATAAACGGTATAACGAACATACCTTGTCTCCACATTGGATCAAGAACGGGATCAGAGGGATCAAAAACTGCTAATTCATATAGAGCCATCGAACCAGCCCAACCAGCAACTAAGGCTGTATGCATTATATGGACAGAAAGCAAACGACCGGGATCATTCAATACGACGGTATGAACACGATACCAAGGTAAACCCATGGAAATACCTCTTTATCAACGAAAAATAGACACTATGTAACTTTATTGCATTAGAAAAAACTATGCTATGAACCTCCCCTTTTTGGAATTATCTTCAAGAAAGGAGTAATATTTGTTCTATTCTTTTTTTTTAGTAAAAACGGAACAATTTGGTTCCTAGTAAGAAAGAGAAGCAGATCTATTCTATACCCGATAAGGAACAATACGCAATGGGGTTAATCCCATTTTCGATCCACAAATGCATCTATATTTAGGAATCATTCAAAAGAACTATGCGGAATCGTAAACATTTTGATCGATTTATAACTCAAATATGATAAAAGACAATATTATTAATCCAATAAACAAACGCATTGTTACGCTTCCATATCAAAGTCCAATATAGTACTTAATTCTTTTTTTCTTTCATTTTATGCCTATTGGTGTTCCAAAAGTACCTTTTCGAAGTCCTGGAGAGGAAGATGCCTCTTGGGTTGACGTATAGTGCGACTTGTCAGATATATTGGTCATATGGGATTTCCCCCGTTCTCTCCCCCGATTGAGATATCCTATGTTTCGGCCAAAAAAGATTGAATTACCAAAATTTGGAACGTGAAATGCAATTCGATTTGAGGGATATTCAAATTCATATTAGTAATTAGAATAATTTATGGTTGAATTTTTTGGAACACTAAAATGAAGTTTTCATAAGTAAAGTATTAAGGCTCCCTTTAGAAAAAAACATTTTTTATTTTTTTTTAATTTATTACTACGTATATCCATAGATAATAAAAGATTATTATTGAATAATATTCAATATATTTGAGAGTAATAGTAATTTCAAACTTTTCACTTTAAACGAATCCAGCGAGGAAAGAAATAAATACATGTTTAATATTTTGCATTGATAGAAGATATGAAATCAATTGAAAAAAAAATGAAGTTGTAAAAAAAAGACGTAATATTATTGACATTTGTCCTATATGTGCAAATAAAAATTGGGCAGATTTTTACTCGGAGTAGAGCATAAACCTAAAAGAATTGAAAAGACCTTTTCAGGAACAAGAAAAGAACATCGTGATTAAAATGAAATCGCGAAGAAGCAATGCATCAATGATAAGTTAATTCGATATGTGTTTAATCTTAATGTATTTTTTTGAGAGGGAAGGGGCACAAAACAAACTCATTTCCTTCTTGAAAAAATGAAGAAAATTCATTTCATTAATATACGAAATTTTCGAAGAATTAAGAAACCGCTCTCAAAACTAAATAATATATATATAAATAGTTTAATTTTAAAAAGAAAGAAAGAGGGATGGAATCTACACATTGAGTCGTTTTTTCTCAATTTTTGTTGAACCGTATGCATCAAAAGGTGCATGTACGGCTCTTACGGGATACAAATTTGATCCTAATCAACCGACTTTATCGAGAAAGATTACTTTTTTTAGGCCAAGAGGTTGATAGCGAGATCTCGAATCAACTGATTGGTCTTATGGTTTATTTGAGTATAGAGAATGATAACAAGGATTTGTATTTGTTTATAAACTCTCCTGGCGGATGGGTAATCCCAGGGGTCGCTATTTATGATACTATGCAATTTGTTCAACCTGATGTGCATACAATATGCATGGGATTAGCGGCTTCAATGGGATCTTTTATACTCGTCGGTGGAGAGATTACCAAACGTCTAGCATTCCCTCACGCTTGGCGCCAATGAATTTTTTACGAAAAAAAGACTATGCATGAAATTAGGAAAATTAAGTAATAATAGCATGGCACATCGAATTCGATATACGAATTTTTTTTCAAAACATTCAATTATATATCGAAAGAGTAGTATGAAATTAGTAGGAAGGGTCTTCCCCATTTTATCTTCGCTATTGTCGGGACCCGTTTTAGCGTCACAAACCTTTTTTTTATTTTGCCACCGAAGACTTTTTAAAAATTCCGATATTTATATTTATTGATATACTTATGAATATACTTTTCAAAGAGTAAAACTAAAATAAATCAAAACTTTGGGATTGCTGAATCACAGAGGAGATAAATATATAAAGCAACGGAGCCATCATAGTATTTTGGTAACTACTCTGAAATCGGAAAGGAAGGATGGTAATTGGATCGTTTGACGATGTCAATCCGATAAACCTTATATTTCTATATATTTTCTATCTTTTTAATTGATGATTCTTTCTTTTTAATTGATGATTCTTTGATGGAAGGTCAAACTGAATTCCATTCTAGAGCCGTATGCAATACCTAAAGGATGCCCGTACGGTTGTTCTATACTTTCTTTTTTTCTTTATCTCTTTCCATCTCTCCATCTAATACTCGAGATAGAAGAACCTTTTGTTCCATCATCAGGGTAATGATACATCAACCTGCGAGTTCTTTTTATGAGGCACAAACGGGAGAATTTATCCTAGAAGCAGAAGAATTACTCAAATTGCGAGAAATCATTACAAGGGTTTATGTACAAAGAACGGACAAACCCTTATGGGTTGTATCCGAAGATATGGAAAGGGATATTTTTATGTCAGCAACGGAAGCCCAAGCTCATGGAATTGTTGATCTTGTAGCAGTTGAATAAAAAATAAAAATAGGATCAAAATTGCAGTAGGGGGAATAAGTTTAAATAAATCGACAATTTTGATTTCTTTATTTAGTTATTACTGGATTCAATAATATCTTATTCATCCATTCCATGGGAAAGTAATTCATAATTAGCCGGTTAGGATCAATCTAAACCAACCTATTCATTATGGATCCGATTCAACATGCCAACTATTAAACAACTTATTAGAAACACAAGACAGCCAATCCGAACTGTCACGAAATCCCCCGCTCTTGGGGGATGCCCTCAGCGACGAGGAACATGTACTAGGGTGTATGCGCGACTCGTTCAGATCATTTCTAATAGAAAGAAGGAACCCTCTTTTCCAGTATCAAAGATCAGTACTATTTTTGAATTCAAATTAAAATAGAAGAATAAGGGGAAATCGAAGAAAGAAGTACGAACATTCACTATATCAAACTAAAAAAGATCTATTGGATTCTTCGATTGGATATGAAATTTATGGTTTGCATTGGTGCAAATTGAATTCACTCCATTTTCAAAATTGAAGATGATAAAAAATTCCTCATTGGTAACGAATGTTTATCCATTAAGCGAGCAACTATTATTTTGAAAACCCAATTTGACTATGAAAAACGGACTAAGAGGGGTCAGCTACCCCAGCAAATCTTCATAATTAAATATCGTTACTGTATAAGTAGATCTCATTGTGAAAGACTTTTTTTTTTTACTAGATCATGGGTCGAGCAAAAGAATGTGAACTGTACAAGTTAGCAATAATATTCATTAAATGAAGTCGAAGTAAAGGACTCCGGTGTATAGAGAGGACCTCACCGTTTTAGAAAGAACCATAGAAACGATGCAACCCCCGATTTCCCTTTTATATATAGAGGCATTCAACTCAAAATAATAAATTGTATCGATATTAGGTATCAAAAAACGAAAACAGAAAAAATATTATATTAAAAGAAATTCAAATAAATAGAAATGAATAGGAATAAATAAATCGTGGGGGGGAAGGTTATAGTAGCAAAAGCCATTGGAATTCTTATTTTATACATTGGAAGAATGCGTGTTGTTATTACTAAACTAGTAAATTGGAAAAGAATAACTGAAAGAAAGGAAATCCATTAGTTATTCATTAAGGTTTCATTTATTCAATGACCAGAATTACACGAGGATATATAGCTCGTAGACGTCGAACAAAAATTCGTTTATTTGCGTCAAGCTTTCGTGGAGCTCATTCGAGACTTACTCGAACAATTATACAACAGAAAATCAAAGCTTTGGTTTCGTCTCATCGAGATAGAGATAAGCGAAAGAGGGATTTTCGTCGTTTGTGGATCGCTCGGATAAATGCAGCAATTCGTAAGAATTTTGTATCCTATAGTTATAGTCATTTTCTACACAATCTGGACAAGAACCGGTTGCTTTTTAATCGTAAAATAGTTGCACAAATAGCTCTATTAAATAGCTATTGTCTTTATATGATTTCTAGTTCGATCAAAAATAAATAAATTCTTGAATTGTAAGGAAAAATTGGAATTGTAAGTTCGACTATTGAAAATGCCATTTTCTGGAGAATGAACTCCGGGAAAGTAGAATAAAAATTAGTATGATAAAGTCGCTAAAAATGAAATGAGCAACCAAACATGTCCAATAAATATCCAATACAAAAAGATTGCTTCTTCGCGGATTCGTGTTGTTTTTTTTTTTTACAATAAGTAGTCGAAATCCAACCTAATCTTGATTGGATTCTCGAATTCTTCGAATAAAACATCAAACTCTATTTCCGTTGTCGAATTTGAATTTGGATTCAAATTGAAGAGGAAAGTCAGCCTACTTTTTTTATTTATTCCGGATTCTAAGACCATTAGCTCTGGCAGTCAATTCGCTTCTTTCAAATTGTTTATCATTATTAAGAAAGGGTAATAAAGATAAAATACGAGCTTGTTTTATAGCAATAGTAATTAATCGTTGTTGTTTTAAGGTCAATCTATTCACCCGCCTGGATAATATTTTTCCTTGTTCACTAATAAATCGACTAATTAAACTCATGTTTCTATAATCAATTCGATCCCCCGATTGAATCGGGGGCAAACGCCGACGAAAAGATCGTTTTGATTTCCGAAAGAGTCGCTTGGATTTTTCCATACTTTGTTTATTCCTTATCTCGAAAATACTATTTCAATCCGATCTCAAATAATTTGGAATTCAAAAAAGATTGTTTTTTTTTTATTTTGAGTTAATTAAATTCTGTTAACTAAACTATTCAAATCTAGAATAATAGGATCTCTCGAATAGAGAATATGTCCTTTTTTTTTCCTGAGATAAGAATGATCCACAAATAAAAATAACTTGGAGTTGGTTTATTTCTTTATCTCCCCGTGAATCGTATGTTTGTAACAATAGGGACAGAATTTTCTCAATTCCAAGCGACTCGGCGTATTGTGTCGATTCTTTTGAGTAATATATCTGGAAATTCCTCTTGAGCCCTTATTAAGTCCGTTTCGAAGACAATTGCTACATTCCAAAATAACTGTTACTCGGGCATCTTTTCCCTTGGCCATGCCCCTCCTTTAGTTTGAGTTTTTGATTCAATCAACTCTTCTTATTTGCTACTCTTGAAGTAACTAGCAAAAAGAAAAAGAAATAAAAAAAAGTGGCTAAGTTGAAATTATAAAAGATTTCGTTCCAATCACAATACAATATAATAGAGTAAGAAATATTAAATAGAATTTAGAATTCATTTTTCAAGTTTAAGTGGAAGAAGGAATTCAAACTCTATTGAATTTAGCTATATTGAATTCGATTCGAAGTATAGTATATAGTACACTATTTCACTTTCCTATCTTGTATTCCCGTTTTTTTCATAGACCCCTTTCTGTTCTCACTCTATATTTTGTCTCTAAGTATCTAATTGAATTTTGGATAATTCAAAAAAGAGGGGAAGGGATTAGTCATAGATTTTTTGATTCTATCTCTAATCTTCTTCACCCCTTCCCATGTTACTAACTAAACTAGTATGAAAAAAAAGGAAATGTCAACGCATCTGGGAATAAACGATTGATCTCGATCAACAAACCCGCTAAAGACCCGAACCAGAGAGTACTTAGTACCGGTGCCACGGAAAGATAGGTTTTTAGATCTCGCATTTTTAATCCTCCTTCTTTATGTTTTAATGTTTTATTAAAATATCTAATGGTAATACATATCGGATATGGAAGTATTTGAGATTCCTTTGTATTTTACACGGGATTCCTAATTTCCATGATTGATTTAAGAGAATAAAAAAGAGATAAGATTCTACCTTTCTAAAAATAAAAAGGACCTTTCTTCCCCTCCCCCCAGTATTCCCTCGTTCTTTTTTACGATATCAGTGTATATAAGTATCTTATTCTAATAATAGAATATATGTTATATTCTTTGAATAATATTATATAAATATTATATTATTACGAGATTTTCTCGTAGATATGAAAAAAAATCAATATCAAGAAAAATTGTCTATGTTCCTAGATTAATAGGAATGGAAGGAATGGAAAATAAGGTTTTTGAAAACAAGACGGGGATTCTCTACAATGACAATGTAGACCAATTGAAAGAAAGGGATGTAGCGCAGCTTGGTAGCGCGTTTGTTTTGGGTACAAAATGTCACGGGTTCAAATCCTGTCATCCCTACCTGTTACTTCTCTTATGAGAAGTAACAAGGAATCGATTTGAATCGATTCAAATCACACATACATTTTTTTTGTTATTCTCTAAGATATTCTAGGTATTCAAGATAAGATTAGAGTGGGGGACAAAAAAAATCCTCTTCTTGGCTGTTAACTATTGTGATAAGAAGACTTTTTATAAGAAATAATAAAGCGCGCTCTTAGTTCAGTTCGGCAGAACGTGGGTCTCCAAAACCCGATGTCGTAGGTTCAAATCCTACAGAGCGTGATTCTGGGCTTGATTAATCTGAAATTATATGAAAATTCAAATAATTGAGCAGAACATTAATCTGAATTTGACCTCCTGTTAATTTTTTTTTTAAGAAAAGAGGAGGTCAAATTATCAAAAAAACTGTTAATTAATCAAAGGTCTAACTGATCACCACGTCTGTATTGTAAATATGCAGTTACAAATAATCCCACTAAAGTAATAGGAATTAGACCTAAGACAATTCCAAATAGAAAAACTTCAATCATTTCAATTTTTTTCTTAAAATAGAAAGGAAAAAAGAGAGGTACTATCTATCACGAAATATTAATTCGTAGTGCTGCCAGGGAATCTCAATGACCAATAATTGTAAATACATCCGGTAATGAACTATAGAATTTCGGAGTACCGAAGAAAGATTTCTTTTTCGTTTTATGAGTTGTGCTCATTCAATTAATTTCAAATCAATCGTATCTTGTTGAGACTAATAAAGAGAGCTGAGGTTATAGTTAAAGCTGCTAGTAGAAAACCAAAATAACTAGTTATAGTAAGCATGAAGGGGCTAAATGAAATATGTGCTTTTTCTACATATGTTTAGAAAACATTTCCCTAAGTTTCAAGATAAGACGATAAGAAAAAATAGCAATTCAAACAAAAAAGAATAAGTTCAATTGTTAGTTATTAATGCATGAAGCAGTCATTACACTACTAACAAAAGACTAAGGGAAGTAGAGTCTAAAAGGGGATAAGTTAATCATTTTGAGTATCTACTCTATTTTTATTTTGTCGATCTTTTGTTTTATCCTATCTATCAAATCGATTTATTAAAATAAAGTAAAATAAAGAGTGAATTTAGACGTTATAATACCCCCTTTCTCTTCTTTGAAGAGATTATGTGAATGAACCCAGTACTCAACTAATAAATAAGGAAAAAGAAATCGAATTGATTCAAATAAAATTCAAATAAACAAATCAAATAAGGTAATCAAATTCCATTCGTAAACCAGTAATCCTTATCATTTTTTTTTCTAGTTTATCAATTGTTTCCCTATTTTTTTATTCTATAATTTCGAATTTATTATGAATAACAGAAATAGAGTTTTTTTAATCAATACTTTATACTCCTCTTACTTGTTACTGTACGAATCAGCAATTCGCTTTAAATGGAATAAACTAAAATTCAAAAAAAAAAAAAAATATTTCAAGAAAACCTTTTCTACAGTTTAGAGGTATAAACAGGAAATTTTTGAATTTCGCATCAAATTGAATTTGGGAAGTGCAAATCGGATAATTTAACTGCATTTTTTTTATAAAAACTAAAAACCAACCCCGTGGATTCACATTTTACCTAACGTAAGTTTTCTGGTTCGAAACCAATAATAATATAATAGAGAGAAATAAACCTTATCTAAATTTAAGAAATTTCATCTCAAATCATCAATTCAGACTTCGACATTGACACGGAAAATCAAAAAGAAATTATCTACTAGTCCTTCATTTACATACTGATTCAAATTGCGTTGCTGTCTTAGAGGAAGGATAGCTATACTGATTCGGTATACTCAAAAAAGCCCTTGGTACAATATTGACGATCTAACAAGGATGAAAAAACGGTAGTGAATTTCCATTTACTGATATCATCTTTTACAGAATCGACCCCCCTTGAATCGTACAAGAATATGCGGAGCTCAGCATGTCTGGAAGCACAGGAGAACGTTCTTTTGCCGATATTATTACCAGTATTAGATACTGGGTTATTCATAGTATTACTATACCCTCTCTATTTATTGCGGGTTGGTTATTCGTCAGCACGGGTTTAGCTTATGATGTATTTGGAAGTCCCCGCCCAAACGAATATTTTACAGAAAGCCGACAAGGAATTCCATTAATAACTGGGCGTTTTGACTCTTTGGAACAACTCGATGAATTTAGTAGATCTTTTTAGTTTTAGGAGGAACCAATGACTATAGATCGAACCTATCCAATTTTTACAGTCCGATGGTTAGCTGTTCATGGACTAGCTGTACCTACCGTTTCTTTTTTGGGATCAATATCAGCAATGCAGTTCATCCAACGATAAACATAATAAAAATTAGAGAGATATGACACAATCAAACCCGAACGAACAAAATGTTGAATTGAATCGTACCAGTCTATACTGGGGGTTATTGCTTATTTTCGTACTTGCTGTTTTATTTTCTAATTATTTCTTCAATTAATAAAAAATAAAGTAAGAGAAGAAAAGAGACTGGTAGAATATGAAATATTAATTAGGCATTTGCTTATCTCATTCGGAAGGATCGCATCTCATACTTATCTATGACTGTATGTGTCTCTAGCATGACAACTTGATGAAATGGCGGAGGAAGCAAGATAAATGGCCGATACTACGGGAAGGATTCCTCTTTGGATAATAGGTACTGTAACTGGTATTCTTGTGATTGGTTTAATAGGTATTTTCTTTTATGGTTCATACTCAGGGTTGGGCTCATCTCTGTAAGAATCTAAAATAATCTAATAATCGGATGAACTGAGTTGGAGACATGAAAGCTTAAGAACTCAAAGGATCCCTTGAGTTCTTAAGCTTTCATAATAGAATATATTATTTTTATTTCAATTTAAAAATTCAAATTATATTTGAAAAATGTCATTCATTGATTTTGAACATCTAGTATTGAAGCATAGTATCTATCTGTCAAAGTTAGACTGAAATTACTTGATTTCGTTTTTCTAAATGAACCAATTATAATATATCTATTTGACGAGTACAGATATTATTCAAATCCTTTCTTTTCTAAGAAACCTCCATTAAGTTCTATTGTCTCCAAAAATTGCGCTCTATTTTCTATTTGTTGATGGCTAACCTCTAATCTGTATTTTAATTAAATATAGAAATAGAAGAAACAAAAAGGTTCTGAGAAATCCGTAAAAAAAAAAAAAAAAATAAAAAAAAAAAAGAAAAAAAGATTAAGAATAGTTATCTTAGACGAACGGGATCAAAAACTATTCTTGTTGTCGTCACAAGAAAGAAATTGTGCACATTTCTTTCTTGTGACGACAACAAGAATAAACTAAGAAAATAACCGCTTTCTATTCTACACTTACTTATTATCTGAAGTTTAATATTCTGTATTCGCTGAAATTTTCTCTTTTATTAGAATAGAAAACTATTAAGACATTCTCTTATAAGAGTAAGAGAGTCAATCGGTTCAATTTTTATTGAAAAAAAAAACTAAGAGATAAAGTCAAAAAAATTTCTTTATAATATTCTTACTATGAATAGGAATAGAGTATAAGTAACTCCCAATGACTTCGAAACAAGCAAAAATGGGTTCATAATTTTTGATCATGCGGAACACCAATAAGAATTGGATTCCTTTTCCTTTCTGAAGTTGAGATTTTTTAATTTGAAAATCTAAAAATTCATTTCGGATAATTGAACCTTCTCAAACTGTTTCTTCTTTAGAACCAAAAAGATTTGTGCTAAAAGAACAGATGCCAGGAAGAACAAAAGACCTTGGACACGTAATGGATCTTGAAGTACTATTTCAGCATCCCCTTGACCAAATCCACCCACATTAGGATTACTCGTTAATGGCTGATCAAGTTTGATAGATTCGCCTTCTGAAACGAGAAGCTCTGGCCCTGGCGGAATAATATCAACCACTTGACGCCCATCTAACGTATCTGCTATAGTTATTTCGTATCCCCCCTTTTCTTTTCGTATGATTTTACTTACTCTACCCGCCGCTGTAGCGTTATAAACCGTATTGTTACTCTTGTTCCCGTCGGGATAAATTTGACCCCTTCCCCTGTTCCCCCCCACATATATGGGATATTTTAAGAAGTGAACATCTTTATTATTAGCGGGATCCGGGGAAAGAATAGGAAAAGTTATTTCACTATATTTCTGACCAAGAATAGGACCGATAACAAGAATATTTTTTTTAGCGGGTCGATAGCTCTGAAAAGAAAGATTGCCTATCTTTTCTTTCATCTCGGGTGAAATACGATCCGGGGGTGCTAATTCAAATCCGTCAGGTAAAATAAGAACAGCACCCACATTCAACCCCCCCTTTTTTCCATTAGCAAGAACTTGTTTCACTTGCGTATCATAAGGAATTCGAACAACTGCTTCAAATACAGTATCAGGAAGTACTGTTTGCGGAATCTCAATATCCACGGGCTTATTAGCTAAATGGCAATTGGCACATACAATACGCCCGGTTGCTTCGCGCGGATTTTCATAACCCTGCTGAGCAAAAATGGGATACGCATTTGAGATAGATACTTGAGTGATGATATATATCATAAATGATACGGAAATAGATCGAATAATTTCTTTCTTTATCGTGATCCAAGAAAAAAAAAGGTTATTTTGAATTTGCATAGTCCAATCATTGATCCCAAAAATTTCTACAATAAAATGAGGTAGGTCACTCGGATAGTTCCCTATCCACAAGTCTGCTATTTACGTAAATTCTTTTACGCGAATAGAAAATATTCGAGGGGAAATCTCCGTAGGTTCGAAGGAGTGGGTACGTCTTAAAATGCTTTGCTTCTGGGCAAAGTAAGAAATATTCGAGTTGAATCAGTCATTCATTGAATGATAAATCACTACAAGTGATGGAGATAGACGATTTAAATAATGGAAGATCCAATATTTAAAAATTGTGTCTATAATGACTGGAAAAGTAGAGATAAGGCCAGATATTATTTTCTCATTATGAACAAATCCGAAATCTTTGTAGACATAGCTAATCATTAGTTCCCAACCATGGGGTGAATGGAATCCGATACATAAATCAGTTAATAAAAGAATAGAAAAAGCTTTTATTGTGTCACTTAAATTATATAGAAATTCTTGAACCCAAGAGTTAAGAATAAGAAGTTCTTTATTACCTAGAATTGAATAAGCGCTAAAAATAATGAAACAGATTATATTTGTCGAGAAGTGCAAAATCATATGGATATGATGCTCATTGTTTATCTTTATCAATTGGATCGTTTCTTTGTGGATTCCTATATGAGCCCTTTGCAACCCTATTTCCGGGTATTCTTTTATTATTTCTTCCAATAGGAAGAGTTCTTCTAATTCGATGAATTTTTCTATAATACTATTTTCTTGAATATCAGTCAAAAAAGTTTCGGATTGTGTAGTATTCCACCAATCAGTAACCCAAGATTCAACACTTTTCTTAAATGAAAGAGAAACCCACCAAGGCAAAAATACTATCAATATAACAGAAAGAAAAGGGAGAAATGCTTTCTTTTTTTCCATTTTTTTGAATTGCTAATGAACTCGCCTCATTCTTCGAATCTATGCGCTGCGATCTACTATTTTTATCAAACAGAAGTTCTATTCTAAGGCATCGAACCCCGGAATCTATTCCTTTTTTTTGATTTCCCATTCATTGATTATGAATCTAGAAAGAATATTGATTATGAATCTAGAAAGAATATAGAATAAGAAAGAGTCGACTTTAAATGAAGAAATCAAAAAAATATTGTTTACAGATAATCTAATTGATCCAATTTGAAACTGCTTCGCGTTCTCGATGAATGCTAAAGCGAAACGAAAAAAAAAAACAAACATTTCAAGGAATAGTATTCCGATTTCAACTTAAAAGAACTCCCTGTTCTTTTTTTATTTATCGAAATATTTTGATTTGTTATTTCATTTCAAAATACTTCAATTGGTACGCGCAAAAAATAGGCCAATTTGGTAGCTTTTTGCTCAATTTCACCCAGGGTCAAATTCTCATCAGTACGCGTCAATGGAATGGCTCCCTGTCCTTTGATTTCTATATAAAGGATACGACGAGGATAAATGCCCTCTTTAACTTCTATTCTGATCGACTGAATATCCTTCATACGGAATCGTAGGAAGATGCGACGCTTTTTCCCAGGAAATCCCCAACGAAAAATACACACTATTCCTTCTTTTAGATCGAATCGATCATAGCCACTCCCCACATTCCACGAAATTGTACACCACAAATAGGAACTAATAAAGAGACCTGCGATCCCGTAGAAGGACATCACGATCCCTTGTGGAAAAAAAACGATTTGCTGATATGGAACTAAAGATATAAAATTCTTACCGAGATAGCTGGAAGTTCCAACTAAGACGAATCCTAATGAACCTAAAAAAAGGATCAAGGCCCAGAAGAAATTACTTAGTTTTCGAGACCCCATTATACGTTCTATCCATATATGTTCGGATCGCCAACTCATATTAGATCTAGTTGCATTTTTTTTTTTATAATGGAGAAACTTTTTGTTTCCGAAGTAACTCTCATCAACTAGTGCCATTCGCATGTAACCCTGTCCTTTAGGAATAATCGGAGTAATTCGTCGAATGGGTTAGGTATAAAATAAAAGAATATCCCTTTTTTAGGATCTTCTAGAAATATCTAAATACATATAGATAGATCGACTTTCCGTTTTAGGCATCTTGTCTCGATTCCAATCTATTGGGAAAGAATTCGAAACTTATTTTCGTATATTGTTTGTCTATTTCGAGCATCTATTTACGGATATATAAGAGCTGCTTCATTTATGCCCCTATGTTATACCATAACATACTCTACTAAATGCACATCTGTATTAGCTATATCTAAGTCTTGAAAAAAAAAATGGATGAGATTTTAATCCATAAGATCTAAGAAATCTTGTTTTTTTGAACATGAAGAAATAAAGACGCCATTGCAATTGCCGGAAATACTAGTCCTACTAACGGCACAAAAATAGAGGGTAAGTTATTGAGAGTTGTCATAGAATGGGTACCTCGATTGAATATTTAGACTTGTTATTACTATAAACATATCTTATACTAATTCTTAGTAGTATTCTATACTAATTAGTATATCAAAGTGAGTATTCTATATAATAGAAATAATAATAATAGAAATAATAGAATAGAAATCAAATTCTATATATTCTATATATCTTATTATCTATTATTATCAACTAGAAATAAAAATGAAATAGAAAATAGAGAAATTCACGAGATTAAATAAATAGAAATTAATTCAATACAATATTATCTTATTTCTCTTTCGATATGAAAGATATAAATATATGGATGATAATCCAGTCTTGTCTGAAAATAAAATTCAATTCCAATTTTGATCTTCAATTTGATTTAGAGTGAAAATGAATATCAAAATCGAAATAAAGAGTTTCTTCCAAATTGAATTTCGTAAACTATTGAATTCTAATTTTGAATTCAATTCAACAACACCGGTTATTAGTAAAAAAATAGGGGCTTAGGGGGAGATTCGAGTAGAAAGAAAAGATACTCTATATCAATATTTTCTCTATTTGAATTCGCGATACATACGCAACAAGAAGGGAAGACGACCTTCGGTTTCTTTTTCTTGCCTAATTTGAATTTCGCAGAAAAAAGAATTGTCTTTTTTACTTATGTTGTTAAAAGAGGTTTCTTTCCCGACCCCCTAATCAGGAAGACCATTTAAAAATAAAGAATTTATTTGAGAATTCTTTATAAAAAGAAAAATGGATTTTGACTTTGATTCCGATAAACTATCTATTAGTTTTGCTCGCTACAAGGAAAAAAAGGAACTAAAAAAGAAATGAATTTAGGATCCGGTTAATTGAATTTTACTTCCAAGCAAAAAAGGAGTGAAGCTTAAATAACTCACTCAGAACACCCTTTAAAGGATTACGTGGTACGATTGAATCGAATAAGCCCTTATGGAATAAATATTCAGCCACTTGTGAATCCTCGGGTACTGTCTTATTCAATGTTTGTTCAATTACTCTTTTACCTGCGAATGCAATGTATGCATTAGGTTCGGCGATAATGATATCGCCCAGCATTCCAAAACTAGCCGTCACCCCACCAGTAGTGGGAGATGTAAGGATTGATACATAGAATAACTTTTTATGGGATTGATAATCATACAAAGCAGCCGATATTTTTGCCATTTGCATTAAGCTCAAACTTCCTTCTTGCATACGTGCTCCTCCCGAAGCACATACTAGAATAAGAGGTAATAATTTTTTGGTAGCATACTCGATTAACCGGGTTATTTTCTCGCCTACTACGGATCCCATACTACCCCCCATAAACTGAAAATCCATAACTCCAATTGCTATGGAAATACCGTTTAGGCGACCTGTGCCTGTTTGAACAGCTTCAGTTAAGCCTGTCTTTCTTTGATAAGAATCAATACGATCTTTATAAGGTTCCTCCTCGGAATGAAATTCAATAGGATTCAGAGAAACCATGTCTTCATTCATAGGATTCCAAGTCCCTGGATCAATCAAAAGTTCGATTCGGTCTGAACTATTCATTTTCAAGTGATATCCACATTGTTCACAAATATTCATTTTTGACTTAAAAAATTTCTTATAATTTAATCCATAACAATTTTCACATTGAACCCACAAGTGCCCATATTTTTGAGTCAAATGGAAATCAGTAGAATTTTCACTTATAGTGAAATCAATACCATTCTTGCTCGTTCTTATATTGGGCTTACCCCTTTCATTACTCTTTTCCCTTTCAACACCAATGTGATTATAAATGGGACTGTCACTAGAATTGTCATTCCCACTTAAAACGGAACTCGCAATATCGATTTGAGAACTAAGATAAGAGTCAATGCAACCATTAATGTGATTGTATTCAATATTATACGGAGAACGATCAGATCGGGGATCGTCATTCTGAAATCCATTCTTCAGATAACCAGAATTCCAATAACGAAAAAAAGTACTTTCTAGTTCACTCAATCTTTCTAGTCTTCCCAATAAAGAAGACAAATCATTGTCAATCTCATTTTTGAGATTTTTTATATCCAAATATAGGGAATAAATACTCCTACTAGTATCTTGAACTAAAAAGGTGTCATCATAGATCAAATTCCAAATGGCGATGATGTCCATTAAATGCTCCGCATTACTGTAACTAGAGTTATCACTCGAACTAAAAATCTCTGTATCCCTTAAACCCCTATCCTCACTTCCACGAGTGTCTTCAATAGGACCAAATCTATCAATTGATTGACTTAACCCATATCTGTATTGGAATTTCGCCCTAGACAACATCGAATTAAACCGCCGTTTTTCCATAGAGCTTTTTGTCCCGATTTCTTTAAAAATAGAATAGATGAATAGTCATTCAAAAGAATTTGAATATATTCTTAATTTAATATTTTATAAGGAATAAAGTATTG